GCTAACGTAGCTTAATTAAAGTATAACCCTGAAGACGTTAAGATGAGCCCTAAAAAGCCCCGTAAGCACAAAAGCTTGGTCCTGACTTTATTATCAACTACAACTAAACTTACACATGCAAGTATCCGCGCCCCTGTGAGAATGCCCTACAGTCTCCCTTAATACGGAAACAAGGAGCTGGTATCAGGCACATAAAGATATAGCCCATAACACCTTGCTTAGCCACACCCACAAGGGAACTCAGCAGTGATAAATATTAAGCCATAAGTGAAAGCTTGACTTAGTTAAAGTAAAAAGAGCCGGTAAAACTCGTGCCAGCCACCGCGGTTATACGAGAGGCTCAAGTTGATAATTTACGGCGTAAAGAGTGGTTAAAATTATTTCCAAACTAAGGTCGAAAATTTTCACAGCTGTTATACGCATTTGAAAATAAAAAGTTCAACTACGAAAGTGGCCTTATATTATTGAACCCACGAAAGCCAAGACACAAACTGGGATTAGATACCCCACTATGCTTGGCCCTAAACATTGATAGTTCCTTACACTCACTATTCGCCAGGGTACTACGAGCATCAGCTTAAAACCCAAAGGACTTGGCGGTGCTTAAGATCCACCTAGAGGAGCCTGTTCTAGAACCGATAACCCCCGTTTAACCTCACCCTCTCTTGTTTTCCCCGCCTATATACCGCCGTCGTCAGCTTACCCTGTGAAGGGTTAACAGTAAGCAAAAATGGCAAAGCCCAAAACGTCAGGTCGAGGTGTAGCGTATGAGAGGGGAAGAAATGGGCTACATTCTCTAAACTAGAGAATACGGATAATACCTTGAAATATGTATTTAAAGGAGGATTTAGCAGTAAGCAGAAAATAGAGAGTTCAGCTGAAACTGGCCCTAAAGCGCGCACACACCGCCCGTCACTCTCCCCAAGCTCTTAACTACAAAGTATTTAAAACACTACAACTGCAAAGGGGAGGCAAGTCGTAACATGGTAAGTGTACCGGAAGGTGTACTTGGAAAAATCAAAGTGTAGCTAAGATAGAAAAGCATCTCCCTTACACCGAGAAGTCATCCGTGCAAATCGGATCACCTTGACACCTAACAGCTAGCCTCAAACTAAATTCAACAAAACATTATTTATAACCCCTCAAACCCTGAAACATACAAACAAACCATTTTTCCCCCTAAGTATGGGCGACAGAAAAGGAACATAAGAGCGATAGAAAAAGTACCGCAAGGGAACGCTGAAAGAGAAATGAAAAAACCCAGTAAAGTGAAAAAAAGCAGAGATTTATACTCGTACCTTTTGCATCATGATTTAGCTAGAAAAATTCAAGCAAAGAGCACTTTAGTTTGCCTCCCCGAAACTAAGTGAGCTACTCCAAGACAGCCTAATAATAGGGCCAACTCGTCTCTGTGGCAAAAGAGTGAGAAGAGCTTAGAGTAGAGGTGACAGACCTACCGAACTTAGTTATAGCTGGTTGCCTGAGAAATGAATAGAAGTTCAGCTTTTTAGTTTTTCCCTTCCAACATAAATGTTAAAACTGATTCAAGAAGAACCAAAAAAGTTAGTTAAAGGAGGTACAGCTCCTTTAAATAAAGATACAACTTTACCAGGTGGGTAAAGATCATAATTAATAAAGGATAGGTGTTTTAGTGGGCCTAAAAGCAGCCACCTAAAAGAAAGCGTTAAAGCTCAGACACACAATATTCATCCACTAATTTCGATAATATATCTTACCCCACTAATCCTATCAAGCCACCCCACGTTCACGTGGGGGTGATAATGCTAATATGAGTAATAAGAGAATAGACTCTCTCCCCGCACACATGTAACTCGGAACGGACATTCCACCGAATATTATCGGTCCCAAATAAAGAGGGAACTGAATAACAAACAAACAACAAGAAAACCATCCAAAACTAACCGTTAACCCCACACTGGTGTGCCTAAAAGGAAAGACTAAAAGAAAAAGAAGGAACTCGGCAAACACAAGCCTCGCCTGTTTACCAAAAACATCGCCTCTTGCAAAAACTAAGAATAAGAGGTCCCGCCTGCCCTGTGACAAAAGTTTAACGGCCGCGGTATTTTGACCGTGCAAAGGTAGCGCAATCACTTGTCTTTTAAATGAAGACCTGTATGAATGGCACGACGAGGGCTTAACTGTCTCCTTTTTCCAGTCAATGAAATTGATCTCTCCGTGCAGAAGCGGAGATAAAAACATAAGACGAGAAGACCCTATGGAGCTTTAGACACCAAAGCAGATCTTGTTAAATACCCCGAATAAAGGAAAAACCAAGAGAACTCCTGCCCTAATGTCTTTGGTTGGGGCGACCGCGGGGAAACAAACAACCCCCACGTGGACCGAGAGCACTCCTCTTACAACAAAGAGACACAACTCTAATCAACAGAACTTCTGACCTTCAGATCCGGCAATGCCGATCAACGGACCGAGTTACCCTAGGGATAACAGCGCAATCCTCTTTTAGAGTCCATATCGACAAGAGGGTTTACGACCTCGATGTTGGATCAGGACATCCTAATGGTGCAGCCGCTATTAAGGGTTCGTTTGTTCAACGATTAAAGTCCTACGTGATCTGAGTTCAGACCGGAGTAATCCAGGTCAGTTTCTATCTATGTAGTGATCTTTTCCAGTACGAAAGGACCGAAAAGAAGAGGCCAATACTTCAAGCACGCCTCACCCCTACCTAATGAAAACAACTAAATTAGGCAAAAGGGCATACCCTCTTGCCTAAGAAAATGGCATGTTAAGGTGGCAGAGCCCGGCCAATGCAAAAGACCTAAGCCCTTTTAACAGAGGTTCAAGTCCTCTTCTTAACTATGACCTCAATACTTCTAACGCATATTATTAATCCACTAATTTATATTGTTCCAATCCTACTAGCTGTTGCTTTTTTTACCCTAATTGAACGAAAAGTCTTAGGATATATACAGCTACGAAAGGGGCCAAACATTGTTGGCCCTTTCGGCCTTTTACAGCCAATTGCAGATGGAGTAAAACTCTTCATTAAAGAACCCATTCGCCCCTCAATATCTTCACCGATCCTCTTCATTTTTACCCCAATCTTTGCATTAACTTTAGCACTAACCCTTTGAGCCCCCATTCCAATACCTTTTCCCGTATTAGACCTTAATCTTAGTATTCTATTTATTCTCGCTATCTCAAGTCTTGCAGTATACTCCATCTTAGGCTCAGGATGAGCATCAAACTCAAAATATGCCTTAATCGGAGCATTACGTGCTGTAGCCCAAACAATTTCTTATGAGGTCAGTCTAGGGTTAATTCTATTAAATGCCATTATTATTACCGGAGGCTTCACATTACAAACTTTTAGTACAGCCCAAGAAAACATCTGATTAATCTTTCCTGCATGGCCCCTTGCCGCAATATGGTATATCTCTACCCTGGCTGAAACAAACCGAGCTCCTTTCGACCTTACAGAAGGAGAATCTGAGCTAGTATCCGGCTTCAATGTAGAATATGCAGGGGGACCCTTCGCCCTGTTTTTCTTAGCAGAATATGCTAATATTCTTCTAATAAATACTCTATCCGCTACCTTATTTTTAGGGGCCTCTTATATTCCAACTATTCCTGAACTTACTACTATTAATCTAATAACAAAAGCCGCCCTACTCTCAATCTTATTCCTATGAGTACGAGCTTCATACCCACGTTTTCGATATGACCAATTAATACATCTAATCTGAAAAAGCTTTCTTCCGCTCACACTGGCTCTGGTAGTTTGACACCTTTCATTACCAATTGCATTCGCAGGTCTACCCCCTCAATTTTAAAACCAGCTTCCAAGGAACTGTGCCTGAAATAAAGGATCACTTTGATGTAGTGAATAATAAGGGTTAAAGTCCCTTCAGTTCTTATGCGTTTTCTAGAAAGAAGGGGTTTGAACCCTACCTGAAGAGATCAAAACTCTTAGTGCTTCCACTACACCACTTCCTAGTAAAGTCAGCTAATTAAGCTTTTGGGCCCATACCCCAAAAATGTAGGTTAAACCCCTTCCTTTACTAATGAATCCCCACATTTTAACCATTTTACTCTTCGGACTTGGTTTAGGAACTACAATCACATTCGCAAGTTCCCACTGAATGTTAGCTTGAATGGGCCTTGAAATTAATACTCTCGCTATTTTACCCCTAATAACACAACATCACCACCCTCGAGCAGTAGAAGCAACTACTAAATATTTCCTTACACAAGCAACCGCAGCTGCTACACTTCTATTTGCCAGTACTACCAATGCATGAATTACAGGAGAATGAAATATTCAACAAATATCAAATCCCTTCTCCTCTACTTTAATTATCTTAGCCCTGTCACTTAAGGTAGGATTAGCACCAATACATGCGTGACTCCCTGAAGTACTTCAAGGCCTAGACTTAAGTACAGGTTTAATTATAACAACATGACAAAAACTAGCCCCATTCGCCTTATTACTTCAAGTTCAACCAAATAACCCCACACTCCCAGCACTAATCGGGCTATTATCTATACTTATCGGGGGGTGAGGGGGCCTAAATCAAACACAACTACGGAAAATTCTTGCCTACTCATCAATTGCACACTTGGGCTGAATAATACTTATTCTTTCTTTTTTACCCTCTTTAACACTATTAACACTACTGACATATTTCCTTATGACATTTTCAACCTTTTTAGTATTCAAACTAAATAAAGCCACTACCATTAACAAATTGGCTATTTCATGGACAAAAGCCCCCGTCCTAACAGCCCTTACTCCCTTAGTCTTATTATCTCTTGGTGGTCTTCCTCCACTTACTGGTTTTATACCAAAATGACTTATTATTCAAGAATTAACTAAACAAGAATTAGGACTAACAGCCACCTTAGCAGCCATAAGCGCACTTCTAAGCCTATATTTTTATTTGCGACTTTCATACGCAATAGCTCTTACTATATCACCCAACGTATTAACTGGCTCTACCCCCTGACGACTCACCTCAAATCTTACCACACTCCCACTAGCCATCGCAACAACCGGCACAATTTCTCTCCTTCCTTTAGTACCTGCTATAACAACTTTATTACGACTTTAAGGAACTTAGGATAGCACAAGACCAAGGGCCTTCAAAGCCCTAAGCGAGGGTGAAAATCCCCCAGTTCCTGACAAGACCTGCAAGACACTAACTCACATCTTCTGCATGCAAAACAGACACTTTAATTAAGCTAAGACCTTTCTAGATGAGTAGGCCTCGATCCTACAAAATCTTAGTTAACAGCTAAGCGCCCAAACCAACGAGCATTCATCTACCTTTCCCCGCCTGCCTTTAAAAAGGCGGGGAAAGCCCCGGCAGGTTTTAGCCTGCTTCTTAAGATTTGCAATCTCATATGTAAAGACACCTCAGAGCTTGATAAGAAGAGGACTTAAACCTCTGTGTATGGGGCTACAATCCACCGCTTAGATCTCAGCCATCTTACCCACCTGTGGCAATCACACGTTGATTTTTCTCGACCAATCACAAAGACATCGGCACCCTTTATTTAATTTTTGGTGCTTGAGCTGGAATAATTGGCACAGCTTTAAGCCTACTAATCCGAGCAGAACTAAGTCAACCCGGGTCTCTTCTCGGGGATGACCAAATTTATAATGTAATTGTTACCGCACATGCATTTGTAATAATCTTCTTTATAGTAATGCCAGTAATAATCGGAGGTTTCGGAAACTGGCTTATTCCCCTTATAATTGGTGCTCCTGATATAGCATTCCCCCGAATGAACAACATGAGTTTTTGACTATTACCCCCTTCTTTTCTTCTATTATTGGCCTCTTCAGGAGTAGAAGCAGGCGCTGGGACCGGTTGAACTGTTTACCCGCCATTGGCTAGCAACTTAGCACATGCGGGGGCCTCCGTTGACTTAGCCATTTTTTCACTACATTTAGCAGGTGTTTCTTCTATTTTAGGGGCAATTAATTTTATTACAACAATTATTAATATAAAACCGCCCGCAATCTCCCAATACCAAACACCTCTGTTTGTTTGAGCTGTATTAATTACAGCTATTTTACTCTTACTATCTCTTCCTGTCCTAGCTGCCGGAATTACAATACTCTTAACAGACCGAAACTTAAATACCACCTTTTTTGACCCGGCAGGTGGCGGGGATCCGATTTTATATCAACACTTATTCTGATTCTTTGGACACCCTGAAGTTTACATTCTCATTCTTCCCGGATTTGGGATAATCTCCCACATTGTAGCTTACTACGCAGGTAAAAAAGAACCATTCGGCTACATGGGAATAGTATGAGCTATAATAGCAATCGGATTATTAGGCTTTATTGTATGAGCCCACCATATGTTCACGGTTGGAATAGATGTAGACACTCGAGCATATTTTACCTCCGCTACAATAATTATTGCTATCCCCACCGGTGTTAAAGTTTTTAGTTGACTTGCCACACTTCACGGAGGAACTATTAAATGAGACACACCACTTTTATGGGCTTTAGGCTTCATTTTTTTATTTACAGTAGGCGGACTAACTGGAATTGTCTTAGCTAATTCTTCTTTAGATATTGTTCTTCACGACACATATTACGTAGTAGCCCACTTCCACTATGTACTATCTATGGGTGCAGTCTTTGCTATTATAGGTGCCTTCGTACATTGATTCCCCTTATTTACAGGATACACCTTTCACGGGACACTTTCTAAAATTCACTTTGGTGTAATATTTATTGGTGTAAACCTAACCTTTTTCCCGCAACATTTTTTAGGCTTAGCCGGAATGCCCCGTCGATACTCAGACTACCCAGATGCTTACACCCTTTGAAATACAATATCTTCTATTGGTTCTTTAATCTCACTAGTAGCAGTAATTTTGTTCTTATATATCATCTGAGAAGCTTTCGTTTCTAAACGAGAAGTTTTATCCACAGAAATAACTATAACAAATGTAGAATGACTTCACGGCTGCCCTCCTCCCTACCACACATTTGAAGAGCCTGCATTTGTTCAAGTAAAATCCTAGTTCGAGAAAGGAAGGAATTGAACCCCCATAAGCTGGTTTCAAGCCAACCACATAACCACTCTGTCACTTTCTTTATAAGATACTAGTAAAAATATATTACACTGCCTTGTCGAGGCAAAATCGGAGGTTTAACCCCTCCGTATCTTAAACCCAATGGCACATCCCTCCATGTTAGGATTCCAAGACGCTGCTTCCCCTGTAATAGAAGAACTACTCCAATTTCATGATCATGCCTTAGTAATTTTATTTTTAATTAGTGCATTTGTACTTTATATTATTGTGGCTATAGTCACCACAAAATTAACAAACAAATACATCCTCGACTCACAAGAAATCGAAATTATTTGAACAATTCTTCCAGCTGTTATTCTTATTTTAATTGCCCTTCCTTCCTTGCGAATTTTATATATAATAGACGAAATTAATAATCCCCATTTAACAGTTAAAGCTATCGGACATCAATGATACTGAAGCTATGAATATACGGATTATGAGAATCTTGAGTTTGATTCCTATATAGTTCCCACTCAAGAGCTTTCTCCTGGTCAATTTCGTCTTTTAGAGACAGACCATCGAATAGTGGTCCCATTTAACTCACCCATTCGAGTACTAGTAACAGCTGACGACGTCCTTCATTCTTGAGCAATCCCCTCCCTTGGAATTAAACTGGATGCAGTTCCTGGCCGATTAAACCAAACAGCTTTTGTTGCTTCCCGTCCGGGACTTTTTTATGGGCAATGCTCAGAAATTTGTGGGGCCAATCACAGTTTTATGCCCATCGTCGTAGAAGCTGTACCATTAAAACATTTCGAAAACTGATCTTATTTAATAATTAAAGACGCCTCACTAAGAAGCTAAACGGTAAAAGCGTTAGCCTTTTAAGCTAAAGAATGGTGACTACCAACCACCCTTAGTGAAATGCCTCAGCTCAACCCGACCCCTTGACTTGCTATCCTATTCTTTTCCTGATTTATTTTCTTAACTATTATCCCCCCAAAAATTATAGCACACACATTTCCCCATGAGCCAACTTTGCGAGACTCCGAAAAATCTATAACAGAATCCTGAAACTGACCATGATACTAAATTTTTTTGATCAATTTGCAAGCCCAACACTATTAGGAATCCCTCTAGTTATTCTAGCCCTAACACTCCCATGAATTTTATTTCCCACCCCTACAGCCCGGTGACTTGGGGGTCGTATATTAACACTTCAAAACTGATTTGTTAGTCGATTCACACAACAATTATTTCTCCCATTAAAACCAGAAGGGCACAAATGAGCACTAATTTTTTCATCTTTAATAATTTTCCTCCTTTCTCTCAACATGCTTGGCTTATTACCATATACATTTACCCCAACAACACAATTATCAATAAATATGGGCATAGCCGTGCCTTTCTGACTCGCCACCGTTATTATTGGTATACGTAACCAACCAACCCATGCTTTAGGCCACCTTCTTCCAGAAGGAACCCCCACTTTACTCATCCCCGTTCTCATTATTATCGAAACAATTAGCTTACTTATTCGCCCTCTCGCCTTAGGGGTACGACTAACAGCCAACCTCACCGCCGGTCATTTATTAATTCAACTTATTGCAACAGCTGCTTTCGTATTACTCCCCCTAATACCAACAATCGCCATCCTTACAAGCACACTCTTATTTCTTCTTACACTACTCGAAGTAGCCGTCGCTTTAATTCAAGCGTATGTTTTCGTTCTATTATTAAGCCTATACCTACAAGAAAACGTCTAAATGGCCCATCAAGCTCACGCATATCATATAGTAGACCCCAGCCCCTGACCTTTAACAGGCGCAGTCGCCGCTTTGTTAATAACATCAGGTCTTGCAATCTGATTCCACTTCCACTCAACAATCCTAATAACCCTAGGCCTTATCCTCCTACTCTTAACAATACTCCAATGATGACGAGATATTATTCGAGAAGGAACCTATCAAGGTCACCACACCCCTCCCGTTCAAAAGGGTTTACGATTTGGTATGATTTTATTTATCACTTCAGAAGTATTTTTCTTTTTAGGATTTTTCTGAGCATTTTACCACTCTAGTCTTGCCCCCACTCCCGAATTAGGGGGCTCTTGACCCCCAACAGGAATTTCCCCTCTGGACCCATTTGAAGTTCCTTTACTAAACACCGCCGTCTTACTTGCTTCCGGCGTAACCGTTACATGAGCACATCACAGCATTATAGAAGGTGAACGAAAACAAGCAATCCAATCACTTACATTAACAATTCTCCTAGGAATATATTTTACATTTCTCCAAGCAATAGAATACTACGAAGCCCCATTTACAATTGCAGACGGAGTCTATGGTTCAACTTTCTTCGTCGCCACAGGATTCCATGGCCTACACGTAATCATTGGGTCTTCTTTCTTAGCTGTTTGCCTCTTACGCCAAATCCAGTACCATTTCACATCCAACCACCATTTTGGCTTTGAAGCAGCCGCTTGATATTGACATTTCGTAGACGTTGTTTGACTGTTCCTATATATCTCCATCTACTGATGAGGATCTTAATCTTTCTAGTACAAGACAAGTATTTGTGACTTCCAATCACCGGGTCTTGGTTAAAATCCAAGGAAAGATAATGAACCTTTTTATTACAATTATTATCATCACAACAGCCCTTTCTGTTATTCTAGCCATTGTTTCATTTTGACTCCCACAAATAAACCCAGATTATGAAAAACTATCCCCCTATGAGTGTGGCTTTGATCCATTAGGTACAGCTCGTTTACCTTTTTCCCTTCGCTTTTTTCTAGTTGCTATTTTATTCTTACTTTTTGATCTAGAGATCGCTCTTCTTCTTCCCCTCCCCTGAGGGGATCAACTCGCATCCCCTTTAATCACCTTCATTTGAGCATCAGCCGTCTTAATCTTATTAACCCTCGGCCTAATTTATGAATGAGTTCAAGGAGGCCTAGAGTGAGCAGAATAGGTAATTAGTCTTAATAAAAACATTTGATTTCGGCTCAAAAACTTATGGTTAAACCCCATAATTACCCATATGACTCCAATTCACTTCACCGTTTCAACAGCCTTTATACTAAGCCTCTCAGGCCTTGCATTCCACCGCACTCACTTACTTTCAGCCTTACTATGTTTAGAAGGAATAATATTGTCTTTATTTATCACTATTTCATTATGGACACTACAATTAAACTCCATAAATTTTTCTATGGCTCCTATAATCCTTTTAGCTTTTTCAGCCTGCGAAGCCAGTGCAGGGTTAGCTTTGTTAGTCGCTACAGCCCGAACCCATGGCACCGACCGACTACAAAACCTAAATTTACTACAATGCTAAAAATCTTAATTCCTACCTTAATATTAATTCCAACAGCAAGCTTAACCCCTGCTAAATGACTATGACCAGTCACTCTTACCCACAGCCTTCTTATCTCCCTCATTAGCCTTTCATGATTAAAAAATCTCTCAGAAACTGGCTGGACCTCATTAAATATATATATAGCAACCGATCCTTTATCCTCCCCCTTACTGGTTCTCACCTGTTGACTTCTTCCATTAATAATTCTTGCAAGCCAATACCACACCGCCTCTGAGCCCATTAATCGCCAACGAACTTTCATCATACTACTGACATCTTTGCAATTTTTCCTAATTTTAGCTTTCAGTGCTACCGAAGTTATTATATTTTATATTATGTTTGAAGCCACCCTAATCCCAACCCTAATTATTATTACCCGATGAGGCAATCAGACAGAACGACTAAACGCAGGCACATACTTTCTTTTTTACACCCTTGCAGGCTCACTTCCCTTACTAGTTGCCCTTCTCCTTTTACATAATGACACAGGCTCACTATCCCTTCTCACCTTACAATACTCTAATCCAAAACCTCTTTTATCATATTCAGACAAATTATGATGGGCAGGGTGTTTAATAGCTTTTTTAGTAAAAATACCCCTATATGGAGTTCACTTATGGCTTCCTAAAGCCCATGTTGAAGCCCCAATTGCAGGTTCTATAATTCTAGCAGCTGTTCTTCTAAAACTAGGGGGATATGGAATAATGCGCATAATAACTGTACTGGAACCTTTAACAAAAGAACTCAGCTACCCTTTTATTATCCTTGCTTTATGAGGGGTTATCATAACAAGCTCAATTTGCTTACGACAAACCGACCTCAAATCCCTCATTGCTTACTCATCAGTTAGTCACATAGGCCTTGTTGCAGGTGGTATTCTTATTCAAACACCATGAGGCTTTACAGGAGCTCTAATTCTTATAATTGCCCACGGCCTTACTTCATCCGCCCTATTCTGTTTAGCTAACACAAACTATGAACGAACTCACAGCCGTATTATAGTCTTAGCCCGCGGCATACAAACAATTCTTCCTTTAATAGCATCCTGATGATTTATTACTAGTCTAGCTAATTTAGCCCTTCCGCCCCTGCCAAACTTAATAGGAGAATTAATAATTATTACATCTTTATTCAACTGATCTTACTGAACAATTGCACTTACCGGCTCAGGCACTTTAATTACTGCTGCCTATTCTTTATATATATTTCTAATAACACAGCGGGGCCCAACCCCAGCTCATGTGACTTCCTTAAGTCCAACACACTCTCGAGAACATTTACTTATTGTTCTTCACCTATTACCCCTTATTCTCCTAATTACTAAACCTGAGATAATTTGAGGTTGAACAGCTTGTAGACATAGTTTAACTAAGACATTAGATTGTGATTCTAAAAATAGGGGTTAAAACCCCCTTGTCCACCGAGAGAGGCTCGCTAGCAGTAAAGACTGCTAATCTTTTACCCCTTTGGTTGAACCCCAAAGCTCACTCGTAGCTTCTAAAGGATAATAGCTCATCCATTGGTCTTAGGAACCAAAAACTCTTGGTGCAAGTCCAAGTAGCAGCTATGCTTTATACATTTATTTTTTCCTCTTCTTTAATCCTAATCCTAATAACCCTTTCATACCCAGTTTTCATAACCCTAATTTCCTCATTAAACTCTAACCCGCTGCTCTCCAACCATGTAAAAACAGCTGTGAAAACAGCCTTTTTTATTAGTCTACTTCCCCTCTGCCTCCATCTCAGTCTTGGCACAGAAACAATTACAACCACTTGGGCCTGAATAAACAATCACACTTTTGACATCAACATTAGTTTTAAGTTTGATTCATACTCCTTAATTTTTTTACCAATTGCTCTCTACGTGACCTGATCAATTTTAGAATTTGCCGTATGATACATGCACTCAGACCCCCTTATTAATCGATTTTTTAAGTACCTTCTCATCTTTTTAATTTCCATAGTTATTCTTGTCACAGCCAATAACATATTTCAACTTTTTATTGGATGAGAAGGCGTAGGAATCATGTCTTTTTTACTTATCGGCTGATGGTACGGCCGAGCAGATGCAAACACTGCTGCAATCCAGGCAGTAGTTTATAATCGAGTTGGAGACATTGGATTAATTTTCGCTATAGCCTGACTCGCAACTAACCTTAACTCGTGGGAAATACAACAAATATTTTTAATCGCAAAAAACTTTGACATAACACCTCCCCTCATAGGCTTAATTGTAGCCGCCACCGGTAAGTCAGCCCAATTTGGCCTTCATCCCTGACTACCCTCGGCTATAGAAGGTCCTACGCCGGTATCTGCCCTATTACATTCAAGTACTATAGTTGTTGCTGGTATTTTCCTTCTCGTGCGAATAGCCCCTTTAATAGAAAATAATCCTATTGCCCTAACCATTTGCCTCTGTTTAGGAGCACTAACCACGTTTTTCACCGCCACTTGTGCTCTCACACAAAACGATATCAAAAAAATTGTGGCATTTTCTACATCAAGCCAACTAGGCCTAATGATAGTAGCCATTGGATTAAACCAACCACAACTAGCCTTCTTTCACATTTGCACACACGCTTTTTTCAAAGCCATACTATTCTTATGCTCTGGCTCTATTATTCACAGCTTAAATGATGAGCAAGATATCCGAAAAATGGGGGGTATACACCATCTTACCCCATTTACTTCCTCCTGTTTTACCCTAGGAAGTCTTGCTCTCACAGGAACCCCCTTTCTCGCCGGATTCTTTTCTAAAGATGCTATTATTGAAGCTTTAAACACATCTTACCTAAACGCCTGAGCCCTTATCCTCACCTTATTAGCAACCTCTTTCACTGCCGTATACAGCCTACGTTTAATTTTCTTCGTTACCATAGGATATCCTCGTTTTAACCCCCTTCCCCCCATTAATGAAAACAATCCTTTAGTTATTAACCCCTTAAAACGACTCGCATGGGGCAGCATTCTTGCTGGACTTTTAATCTTTACCCACATAGCCCCGTCAAAAACATCAGTCCTTTCCATACCCCTCCCCCTCAAACTAGCCGCTTTATTAGTAACAATTATTGGACTTCTAATCGCTTTAGACCTAGCTTCACTTACTAATAAACAACTCAAGTTTAAACCCAGCCCTATACTTCATCATTTCTCAAATATACTAGGATTCTTCCCTTCAATTTTTCATCGCTTTTTACCTAAACTAAACTTAATCTTAGGCCAAAAAATTGCTAGTCAAACAATTGATTTAACCTGATTAGAAAAAACAGGGCCAAAAACTGTCCAAACCACAAACCTCCCTTTAATTACAACCACAAGTAATATACAACGAGGGATAATTAAAGCATACATTACTACATTCCTATTAAACCTTATACTTGCTCTTTTTATTATTATCCTCTAAACAGCCCGAAGGGTCCCACGACTTAGTCCCCGGGTTACCTCTAACACCACAAACAGAGTCAATAGTAAAACTCATACACCAATAATTAAAAACCCTCCCCCGAAAGAATACATTAAAGCAACACCTTCTACATCCCCCCGAAACAATGAAAATTCAACCAACTCATCTACAGGAACCCACGAAAACTCGTATCATTCTCCAAAAAACAGTCAAAATATTAAAACTACCACCCCTACATATATTAATATTAATATAACAACCGATCGACTCCCCCAGCTTTCAGGAAAAGGCTCCGCTGCCAAAGCAGCAGAATATGCAAACACAACAAGCATTCCCCCCAAATAGATCAAAAATAAAATTAAAGACAAAAAAGACCCACCATGACCAACCAAAACCCCACACCCCACACCCGACACCACCACTAACCCCAACGCAGCAAAATAAGGAGAAGGGTTAGAAGCAACAGAAATTAAACCCAACACTAAACCAAATAATAATAAAAACATAATATAAGTCATAATTCCTACCAGGATTTTAACCTGAACTAATGGCTTGAAAAACCACCGTTGTTATTCAACTATAAGAACATAATGGCAAACCTACGAAAAACCCACCCCTTACTAAAAATTGCTAACGACGCATTAGTTGATTTACCCACTCCCGCGAGTATTTCTGCTTGGTGAAATTTTGGTTCCCTTTTAGGCCTCTGCTTAATTATTCAAATCGTCACCGGCTTATTTCTTGCTATACACTATACTTCTGACATTTCTTTAGCCTTCTCATCCGTTGCTCACATTTGCCGAGACGTTAACTACGGCTGACTCATCCGAAATATACATGCTAACGGCGCATCATTCTTTTTTATTTGTATTTACCTTCACATCGGCCGAGGATTATACTATGGCTCATACATGTATAAAGAAACCTGAAATATTGGAGTAGTACTTTTCTTGCTAACCATAATGACTGCTTTTGTTGGTTACGTCCTCCCCTGAGGACAAATATCTTTCTGAGGCGCCACCGTTATTACTAACCTACTATCTGCTGTCCCTTATGTTGGTAACATACTAGTTCAATGAATTTGAGGGGGCTTTTCCGTAGACAATGCTACTCTCACTCGATTTTTCGCCTTCCATTTCTTATTCCCCTTTATTATTGCAGCCATAACTATTATTCACCTTCTATTTCTCCACGAAACAGGCTCAAATAACCCACTAGGACTAAACTCAAATGTTGACAAAATTACCTTTCATCCTTATTTTTCTTACAAAGATCTTCTAGGATTTGCAATTCTTCTTATCGCACTAATCTCTCTATCCCTTTTCTCCCCCAACCTTTTGGGCGACCCAGACAATTTTACCCCAGCTAACCCCCTGGTAACTCCCCCACATATTAAACCAGAATGATACTTCTTATTCGCATACGCAATTCTCCGCTCCATCCCAAATAAACTAGGGGGTGTTTTGGCCCTGCTAGCTTCCATTCTTGTTCTCATACTAGTCCCTTTCTTACACACATCTAAACAACGAAGCATAACATTTCGACCAATCTCCCAATTTATATTTTGAACATTAATTGCAGACGTACTAATTCTCACATGAATCGGAGGAATACCAGTAGAAGACCCTTACATTATTATTGGACAAATTGCATCCCTCCTTTACTTCCTCCTATTTCTCGTCTTCATCCCCCTCGCAGGGATTATAGAAGACAAGATTTTTTCAAAAAACATAAACGACGAATAGCCCTAGTAGCTCAGCGGCCAGAGCGCCGGCCTTGTAAACCGGACGTCGGAGGTTAAATTCCCCCCTAGTGCTCATCAAAGAAGAAAGATTTTAACTTTCACCCCTAACTCCCAAAGCTAGGATTCTAAATTAAACCATTCTTTGAATATAAACATATATGTATTTACACCATATATTTATGTTAAACTAATCAATAATTATTTAGGACTAACATTTATATTTCAAATATACCTTATATAAAACATACAGGTAAACATACTACTATACAATACATAAACCATATATATATATATAATGGAGTAAATACTGGGCGAAATTTAAGACCGAACTAATTTAACCCACTGGTTAAGTTATACCAGGACTCAAAATCTCGCCAAGAAAAACCATTTTAGCCCAATAAGAACCGACCATCAGTTGATATCTCTACGCATTCGTTTAATGATAGTCAGGTCCATTAATTGTGGGGGTTTCACAATATGATCTATTCCTGGCATTTGGTTCCTATTTCAGGTCCATTAATTGGTTCATTCCTCATTCTTTCATCGTAAATTACATAAGTTAATGGTGGAGTACATACTCCTCTTTAACTTCACATGCCGAGCGTTCTCTCCACAGGCGCATTGGGTTTTCTTTTTTTTTTTTTTCCTTTCAATAGACATTTCACAGTGCATAAAACGACGCACAATATTTAAGGTAGTACTCCTCCTTGGCATAAATAATATGTATGAATGATGAAAAGATATTACATTAGAATTGCATATTAGGATATCAAGAGCATAAAGTATCAAGTATTTCTCCTAATTTACCTAAGATACCCCCTTCGTTTGTTCGCGTTAAACCCCCCTACCCCCCTAAACTCCTAAAAAGCATAACACTCCTGCAAACCCCCCGGAAACAGGAAACCCTCTAGAAATCTAAAATCAGCCCATAATTGTGTTCATTTACACTATTATAATATTGCAGAT